TAATATTTAATAATAAATAATAATATAATATTTATTGGATAATATAGATCCATATATAAACTATAGGGTATTGGTATTAAAGAAAGGTAAAGGTCTATATAGTTAGTAAGAAGTCCTTAATTTATTCTGCGAAGATTTAACGACTCTCATTTTTCTTCAAGTCAAAAGGATGAATTGAAGAAAAATGCAAAATTATTAGCAATGCAATTGCTAACTACATAATATCTATTTATACTGGATCGGGGACCCTTTGAAATTGAAAAAAGGGAAGAGAGGCCTTTTCAATACTCTTTTCTTTCATCTCTTTTCTTTCAAATAAAATCTTTCAAAACAAAAAGACAAAGACATTGTAAAAAATCAACCAAATTGACAAAAGCCGGCTATCGGAATCGAACCGATGACCATCGCATTACAAATGCGATGCTCTAACCTCTGAGCTAAGCGGGCTAAAATAAGAACAATTATTATATGTATAGGAACTCAAGTAAACAAAGGCTTCTAGAGTTGTAAAGAAATATTCCAATAGCTCTTTGTCAATTTTCAATTTATTATTCTTATACTAGAACTTGATGCTCGAAATTGATAGTCTCGACTTCAGTTATACTTCACTTCATATTACTTTTATCATATTACCTTCTCTTTTAATAGCAATCTCTTATCTATCTTATATAGTATAATGGTACTTCAATTGAACTTTCGTTTCAATTTATTTAATTTCAATTTACATAGAATACTACTTATCTTTTTATCTTTGAATTTGTAAAACCTTTTGATTCTAAAAAAAAACAAAGAAGCGATCCTTCGAGTATTCAAAGTTCCCCCGAAAAAAGGGAAGCAAGGGCATATCTAATACGTGGTGTATATACATACATATTGAATCGAGGATATCGAAATGATAGAATTCTTTCTGATTGCACAAAAAATGGAAATAGGGTCCCTCTTTAAAGATATTCAAGAAGAGAGGATAGACAAAAAAAATAGAATAGAATTGCAATAATGAGATATAAAGAAAGGGGATATGGCGAAATTGGTAGACGCTACGGACTTAATTGGATTGAGCCTTGGTATGGAAACTTACTAAGTGAATAACTTTCAAATTCAGAGAAACCCTGGAATTAAAAAAGGGCAATCCTGAGCCAAATCCTATTTTCCAAAAACAAAGAAAGGTTCAGAAACCGGGAATAAAACTAAAACAAGGGGATAGGTGCAGAGACTCAATGGAAGATGTTCTAACATCTAACAAATGGGGTTCGGTTGACCGCCTTTCTTAGGAAAGGCATCCTTCCGTCCCAACTCCCAATCCCGATAGGATAAAAAGGTATATACATACGTATATATAGTGTATATGCTGAAATTGATTGAAATACTATTTCAAATAATTAATGATGACCTGATTCTGTATTTTGATTTTGTTATATTTGATTCTTGTTATATTAAGTAACAACTAACAAAAAATTCTATAACAAATAAGATAATTGTTGTTAATGTATTCCAAGTTGAAAAAAAAAATAATCTAATATTTAGATTAGTTGATCAAATTATTGACCCCCAGGTACGATACATCTTTTCTTTTAAGAAACTATCGGACGAGAATAAAGATAGAGTCCCGTTCTACGTGTTAATATCGACAACAATGAAATTTAGAGTAAGAGGAAAATCCGTCGACTTTAGAAATCGTGAGGGTTCAAGTCCCTCTATCCCCAAAAAAGCCTCTTTGACTCCGATTCCCTTATTATTATTCTTCTGATTCTCTCTTTTCGTTAACGTTTCAAAATTTGTTTTCTTTCTCATACCTTCTACTCTTTCACAAATGGATCTGAACAAAATGCTTTTTTTATCACATATAGTATCTTATGATACACGTACAAATTAACATCTTTGAGAACAGAATACCTTTTTTTAATCTTTTAATCATTAAAAATCCATACTATTTACTCGTATCGAAACTTATTTCTAAAGTCTTGGTTGTGAATCTTCACAAACACAAAAAGGCAGAGCCGGAATAAAACTTTGTAATCTTTTTGTTAGTCTTTTTAATTAACATAGACCGAAGTATTCGAGTAAAAATAAGGATGATGCGGTGAGAAGGGTCGGGATAGCTCAGATGGTAGAGCAGAGGACTGAAAATCCTCGTGTCACCAGTTCAAATCTGGTTCCTGGCACATAATTCATTTATAGTGAATATCTATTCTACGGGTTGAAAATATAGGTTGATACAGATATTCATTATCCAGTATGGATCGCTTATTCAGCTAGATGTCTGGAGGTATATGCTTTATTCATATTTGTGGTACAAAATTCATGATGTGTAACTCTTTTTGTTTTGTTCATTCTATTCACCCGAATAATTTGAACTAAGTATCTTCAAAATTGGAGCATCCCAACGGAATTCTTAATTGAATTGTCTTTTTCTTAGAAATGGACTAAGAAAAAGACAATTCAATTAAGAAAGGAAAGGTCATACATTTAGAATATGAAAAAGAAGTAATATGAAGGAGAC